CTGAATTTTTCTAATCTATGGATAAAAAAAATATGATAAAGCCAATATTATAAAGACAATAAAACCATATTGTTACGTTTCCATATCAAAGTGAAATATAGTATTTAGTTTTTTTTTCTTTAATTTATGCCTGTTGGTGTACCAAAGGTACCTTTCCGGGTTCCTGGAGACGACGATGCATCTTGGGTTGACTTATAGTGCGACTTGTCAGATATATTGGGTCGTATGGGATTTCCCCGTTATCTCCCCCGATCGAGATATCCTCTGTTTCGCCCAAGAAAGAGAAATGAAATCATCCAAAAATTGGAGCGTGAAGTGCAATTAGATGCATTGTTTGGGGAATTCATAGTACTATTATCAATTAGAATAATTTATGGTTTGGTTGGACTAAAAAAATGAAGTATCCAGGCTCCGTTTAGAAAAAACCCAATTGGTAATATATCTATGATTACTACGTGTATCATAAAGGATTCCTGTTTGTTATTTGTAAAGTCATAACAAAAAGAAATGGTGATGGGAAGATTTGTCCTATATGTGCAAATCAAAATCGGGCAGATCTTTACCCGGAGTAGAGCATAAACCTAAAAAGATGAAAGAGACCCATTCAGGAACAAGAAAATACCATCGTGATTTGGATTGAATCTCGATGAAACAATACATCAATGAGAAGTTAATTCGATAAGTTTATTGACTTTTTCTATTATAAGGAAGAAAGAAAAAGAAAAGAAGTCAAAATTCGTCTTTATTAAAAAATCGAAGAAAAAGTCCTTTCATTAGAAGTTAGAAAAACCTCCTATGAAAAAGAAAAAGGAAAGAGGACTGGAATCTATACATTGATTCTTTTTTTTCGCAATTTTTTTGAACCGTATGCATCAAAAGGTGCATGTACGGTTCCTAAGGGATACAATTTTACCCTACTCAACCGACTTTATCGAGATAGAGTCCTTTTTTTAACCGAAGAAATTGATAGCGAGAACTCGAATCAACTTGTTAGTCTTATAGTCTATCTCACTCTCGAAGATAAGGGAAAAGATCTTTTTGTGCTTATAAACTCTCCTGGCGGTGGGGTAATATACGGGATGGCTATTTATGATATTATGCAAGTGGTGCCACAAAACGTCCATACAATATGCTTCGGAATAGCCGCGTCAATGGCATGTTTGATCCTGACTGGAGGAACAATTAGCAAACGTACAGCATTCCCTCACGCTTGGCGCCAATGAGGTTTTTTTTATTTGAGAGAAAAAAGCAAACTATGCCTTCGCCATATGAATATTAAGTAATAATAGCATGGCACTTCGAATTCGATATGAAAAAATTTTGTATTGTTTTTTTTTTTCAAAAGATTCGATTATGTATCGAGAGAGTAGTATGAGATAAAAGGTATTTCCGATTTTCTCTTATCTATCGGGAGTCCAATTCAGCGTCACAAACTTTTTTGTTTTCACACCGAAGGGCTCTTAACAATATTTATGTTATAAAAAAAAGAGTGCGAAAAAAAACAAGATTTTTCCTTTTTTGGTTGGATCAAAAAGAAACTTTGGGATTGCTAAATCAAAGACAAAAAAAGAATCCATTTAAAAATCGAAAGCAACGGAGCCATCATAGTATTTTTTAACTCCTCCGAAAGGAAGGGTGGCAATTTGATCATTTATCCATCTGGGACTGATAGATTCTATTTTTATCTTTCTTGAATGGAAAGTAAGGGTCATTTTGATTGTAGAGCCGTATGCAATGCACAAAAAATGATGCCCGTACGGTTGTTCAATTCTATCTTTTTTCCTATTATTCTTTACACCAGATAGAGAACCCTTCTATCATCAGGGTAATGATGCATCAACCTGCTAGTTCTTTTTTTGAGGGGTATGCCAGCGACGTTTTCATGGAAACGGGAGAACTAAAGAAAATACGCGACAGCATCAAAGAGATTTATACAGAAAGGACGTACAGATTACCATGGGATGTAGAGGTTGACCTGGACAGAGACAGTTTTATGCCAGCAACAACCGCCCTAGATTATGGAATTATTGATCAAATAGGACTAGGGTTTTGAATGAAAAAAAATGGATTTTGTGCAAATCCGTGATTTGAAATTTTATCTCTGAGTATTTATTCTATTTAATAGAATAAATACTCATCTGGTTAGGATCAATCTAAACCAGCCCATTATGTATATGATTCAACATGCCGACTATTAAACAACTTATTAGAAATACAAGACAGCCAATTCGAAATGTCACGAAATCCCCCGCTCTTCGGGGATGTCCTCAGCGTCGAGGAATATGTACTAGGGTGTATGTGCGACTCGTTTAGATCATGAGCTAAGACAAAAAAAGCAGGAAAACCGCTTTCCAGTATGAATGATCAGTACCAGTGAATAGGATAAAGTGGAAGAAGGAACTCCATTCACTATCTAAAAATAAGCAAATCGATCCCTCTATTGTGTAGAAAGTTTATGGTTTCCGTTGGTGCAAATCCAATCTCCTGAATTTAAGATGAG